ATGTAGATTTACACAATTATTCGAGTCTTTCTCGATTCAGAACACGGCAAAGACCCTACACAAAAGAAAAGCGTTTGTTAGCAACTCACAATCCGAAGTTCGTAGGCTGATAAATATAGCTATCAATACCTCGCACTTGTATATGGATTCACCCTCATTAGTTATAGACTAACCCTCCTTCACAATATTTCTACTGTCAAGCGCAAAGCTCCGTCACTGACATTGTTCAGCAACGGAAAAGCTTTTGTTCTAAGAAAAGCAGCTTCCCCATCCGAGCCAACCCCAGGAAAAAGGCTGCCTTCATCTGCCTGACAAGCTTCTTCTTCCTTCTATGCTTATTTTCATTCCCCCAAAAGGAGCTATTCTAGCTTATTCTTCGGGACCAGTGGCTGCTTGCGCGCGCGGATTATTCTTTTTATTCTGCTTCCGAATTAATGCAATCTAAGCTGCTAACCTAGCTATTGGTCCCAGCCCTGAGTCTAGTCCAAATCGAAACTCCTTATCTTTTGTCGTCCACCCCTTGAGAATGGAATGATTCAGTGTGGATCTACCGTCCCATAGATGAAAGAAAGGATATCTTTGCGCGCAGCATTGAATTTGCCTATATAAATAAGGTAACATCAACCTTGGATGGTGTGGTGCTTTTTGAGGAGATGTGGAATCAACACTCAAACTCTCTTATTGGCTTTTATTTGCTCCCATATAGTCACTGGAATACTGATTACCCTTTCCTTTCCTCAAAAGAGGGCTTGACTAACCGTTGTACCGTCGGAAGAAGACTTTTTGGAGAAATTCAGCACTGGCTTGGAGTTTCGGAGAGTGACTCCGTTGTATTCACCTAGGGGGAAGAAGCGAGTGAAGTTATTTTTGATCAGATTTCATTCGGAACCCATTTGCTCGTTTACTGGGTTCGGCTTTCCTCCTCCCGCTAAAGGTCTACTCTAACCGCAATCGGATTTCCTAAGCGTTATCACCACCAGTGGGCTACTGAGCTATTGGCCTATTTTCCGTAACAATCCAGGCTTGCTTAGCGTAGTACCCGGCTAAGGCGAAGCACTGATTTGCTGATTCCACCAGCCTGACTGGCAATCCAGACCCTTGCTTGCAACCAGACGAAAAAAGCACTTCTTTTTTTACGATAAAAAGGGGGCCGGGCCGGTGGTTATCATCTACGTTACCGGTAAGGCAAGGAAAGGATTGGATTGGTATCGATTCTTCCGATGGAAAGAAGAGATGATGTCAGGTGCGTAGACCAATGATGGAACATGGGCTGACGTCGAATGCCACATACATCTGGACGATAGATTTGATCCACCAACTTGACCTGGGGATAAGGCACTCCGGAGATGTGACGCTGTGCCCCCTCCCATAGTCCATAGAGCAACCCAAGCTCGAGAGTTCGCCTATGACCACCGCCCTGCTATCACTTCAGAGAAGCGAGCACCGGTTTTTCTTAAAAGGAAGCGGCACCCCTCATAAATAGGAGTAAGGTGACTCGAGCAACCCCAACCCAACTCCAAGCCGTAGTGTGAAATCCCAACCATGAAGCTTCGATTCGCTTCCGATGCTCCGTCTCCGGCCGACCTGTAGAGCTTGACTCCTGCATGAAACAATCCAGGGTCAAACGAAGATACTTTTTAGCCTAGCCCCATGTGTATCCGTAGCCTATGCCTTCCCTGTTTTGAGAATCTCCTATTTCTTCGTAGCACGTGTGTCCTTCGTATGTTCCGTTGCCTGTTCCTGGATAGGTGGATTTTGTACCAAGTAGAATCAGCCTGAGAATCAGCTGCTGAGAATGCAGGGCACCCTGCTTTTGACCTCCGTCCGTGTCATCGCCTTATGAGCAGTCGAAATATAAGTTTTGCTTACTGTCAAGTGGTCCGTCTCCTCACTCAACTTCTGAATCAAACCACCTTCCGGCTTCGTACTACTACTACCTCCTAGGTCGTCGTTCTTTCCATTGCTTCATTTCACTTAGAAGCTAGCTAGACTTCTTCATCCATCTTCCCTATCTATCTGTATGTAGGCGGGGATTCACTAAATCCTTCTTTTTTTCCTTATGACCTGCTGCGTCCTGTCTCTCTCGTCTGCTTGAAACGGAAACAGAACTGCCCCCTTCTCTCGAATATCCATCCCTCCCAAAGCAAAGCCTACGCCTCCTAATGTGGAGTGGAATCTGCCACTCATTCCCCTCCTGCTGATCCCGAAGTCGATAGTTGTCTTTCGCGCTCTTTCTTCTTCATTCACATCTCCCGATTTGGTACTTGACAAGGCAGAAAGCCTATTTTGAGAGTAGTGTTCGTAGGCCGAGGGCAGAGCAAGGAGATTCAATTCGGATTCGGATGAAAGTGATCCCGAGGGAGACCTTTCCTCCGTGGTTTGAGAACTACAGGAATCTATCCGCTCTGAGCCTTTTAAGCTCTTGCCTGACCAACTAGCTAATCAGACCTGAGCACCTCGAACTTCGAAATGGAATAGGAGAAGCCGACAAGGGCCCATTCACTAACCACTATAAGGAAGCAAGAGATGATGAGACTGGGAAGTATGAAAAGCGATCGTGAACCTTCTTTCTTTGTTTGTAGGGCGACCAACTAGAGAGTCTAATTCCATGCCTACTTTCACTTGAAGGAGGGAGCTAGAGAAATTCCGTAACACGGTAAGGAGCGAGCGATAGCAGCGAGCCGATCAAAGCGATGACGAGTGAAAAAACAAACTACTACTTAATATTGGGCTTGCATATTCTTTAGATTAGAGTAGTATAGAGATTCTTCCCTTGCTTGATTATTGTTTTCTTCCTTTGGTCTTCAAGTCTAATAGGCAACCCTCGCCTCATTGAGGAACTTAGGTCGGAGCTTTCTTGATCAACAATCAATCGGACTGAGGAAACTTCAAGTACGGTAGACTGAACAAGAGTGATAGTCGACTGTGAATAAATGAGATGGGCACATCAGGTTGCACGCCAGCCCGGGGTAAGAGGTACTACCTTCCCCCATAGCACTATCCTAAAGAATCAAGAAAGCGGATAGGAGACTAGTTCCTTGTACGTATCAGCTATTTGCTAATTAAGGAAGAAAGGAGAGGAGCCAATAGTTCCTAGTTCATTCGGAAAGGTCTAACAAGGTGGTGTTTTGCAAATAGGGATGAGGAGAGCTCTTTCTTCGTTCAAGCATGGACGACGAATAGATAGGTGCATGTTAGGTGTGAAATTCTATTGTCTCGTATCATCTCGTGGAGTACTTCAATGTCATGGGTCTGAAACCATCCCAAACTTCCCATAGGAGTACCTATGGAACCCTTAGACGTGAACGGACGAAGAATGCCCGGGCACTCCGAAACTTCACTTCCACTTGCGGATCCTCGCCTGTCTCCCTTCTTCAGTTTCGGATTTGTCTTATTAGGTGAACTGGTTATCAGTGACAAAGAAGGAGCTCTACATAGAACGAACCGAAATCCTGTCGATCTAAAATAAAAAACCAACCACCAACAAAACCCATTGATTATTGTAACTTGCTTCCACATAACCATTTACTTCTTAATAGAAGAGTCATCAAGGGCTACTCACCATTGAAAGCCTGCTTTTCATGAATGATGGAATGATTAATTTCGTGATGAATCGCCCACCCAGGGCCAGCCATGCCAGATTTCCAAAGCTCATCGCCTGCAGATAGCCCGTCTTCCTTCCTCCAATCCGCTTCCTTCAAAAAGAAAAGACGTACTCTCTAGTATGAATCACCCATAGCAGCTCTCTGATTTGATGCCAGGACACTGGATCGATGGAATTTTCAAAACCATCTCCGGATTTCTGACCGCGAAGAAGCGAAGTCAAAAGCATCAAGACCAAATGGATGCGCCCCAATTGCATAAGCAGATCTCGATCCTTTTACTTTTAATACTCTCTTTTCGAACTTGGTTCAGTCCTGTCTATCCACTTATATTAGAATGAATTGGAGGGGGGGCTCTCTTCCCGAATAGCTGACTTAGCTGGCAGGGGAGCGAAAATAGAGAGAAAGTTCTTTGTTGATCCCCTAACCTATAAAGCACGAGTCAATCCACTTATGTTATGTCGCGGGTAAGAATGTCGACCGAGACTCTTGATCGGGTCGTAGGCCGCCTTTATGTTGGTGAAAGCAGTGCATATAGGAATTCTCCGCATTCAATGATTGAATCCGCAACCAAGGAAGGGTGCCCCCTGGTATTGCAGGGGAAGAGTAGACCGATGGAATCCTGTAGCCAAGGAAACAATAGAGGCTCTTGCAGGTGTAGTTTTCTTTGCCATTATGAAACAGCTCTTATCTCTGCTGATTTTCTGACCTGAGGATGATTCATATTTTATGATAAACTGCATCCAATTTTTCAGCGAGCTCTTCGAGCCGTTGGTGAATATAATGGAGTCATCTGCAAAGAGAAGATGGGACACTTTTGGACAATTCCAAAAAGTATGAAAGGGAACAACCTTTCCTTGATCATAGAGCGAAGAGATGCCCCTGCTAAGAGCTTCCTCCGCTAAGATGAAGAGGCTTGGAGCAAGGGGATCTCCTTGACGCAGCCCGCGGGTTTATTTTAAATACCCATGCACACCGCCATTGAATAAGATCGAGAACCAACAATTCGTAAACATAGCCTTTATATAGTTGATCCAAGTCGAATTAAATCCGAACTGATGAAGAACTTGGAATAGTGCCATTCCACTCAAGCCTATCATAGGCTTTCTCCATATCCAATTTGAGGATGACGTTGCCGCCTCGAACTTTGCGATCCACCTCTTGGACAATTTCCTGCGCAAGTGAGACATTCTCCAGAATACTTCTTCCTTTCACAAAGGCTCCTTGATGTTGGGATATAATCCTAGGTAGGATGCTGCTCAATCGATCATTGAAGAGGCGTGCAATGACCTTGTAAAGAAAATTACATAGACTAATTGGCCTAAATTTCTTAAGCCTGGCAGGCCTTCTCAATCTTCTAGAACACCTATGGTCATTGGGGAAGATTCCGATGAATCA